TTTGTAGGAATATTTACTTAATTGTTGTCCATTTCAATTTGTATTAGGGATTCGACGTAGACATACAAGTGTCAGTCATTAACTACATAGACACATCCGTTCATATATGTATTACTATTATGTATTACAAATTAGAATAAAATTACAAAACTAAAGAAGGAGGGTTTTAAATGCGAGATCTAAAAACATATCTTTCCGTGGCACCGGTAGTAAGTACTCTATGGTTTGGTTCTTTAGCAGGTTTATTGATAGAGATCAATCGTTTATTTCCAGATGCGTTAATATTCCCTTTTTTTTCATTATAGTACGTGAGATGGGAAGGGGGTGAAGAAAATGAGAGCTACAATCAAATATCTCTGACTAATCCCTCCCCTCTTTTTTAAAAAGAAAAGAAATTATAAAAGAATAAAAGCGGACTCGATTCACCTCAGTGAAACACTGAATAGCTGTGGCAACAATATTATACAAAATCAATCATTAAATGAAAAATTAAATATTGTACAGTGATTCTAAATTCTAAATATAGAGTTAGAAATGATTATATTACTTATTATTACTATATTGATAGATTGCAACGAAATCCTTCATAAGTCGATTTCAATTTAATTGAGCAACTTCTAGTTTTTTTATTTCCTTTCTTCTTCGCTTCGGATCGAAAAATAGAAGAGTTGAGTCAATCAAAAATACAAAGGAGGTTCATGGCCAGGGGTAAAGAAGCTCGAGTAACAATTTTTTTGGAATGTACTAGTTGTGTTCGAAACCGCGTTAATAAGGAATCAACGGGCATTTCTCGATATATTACTCAAAAAAATCGACATAATACGCCTAGTCGATTGGAATTGAGAAAATTCTGTTCCTCTTGTTACAAACATACGATTCACGGGGAGATAAAGAAATAGATCGAACCAATCGCTCGCGCGTTCACCTTGTCTTCCGAGGAAGACGAAAAACGACATATTATATACAACAAATAACAAAAATTATCAAATAACAAAAATTATATATAACAGATCCTATATTTATTTAAATATAAAATAAACAAAGCAATCCTTTTTTTTAATTCAAAATCAATCATTTCTGATCCGATCAAAAAATAATTAGGATTTTCAGGACAAGGAATAAAAAAACCATGGATAAATCCAAGCGGCTCTTTCTTAAATCCAAGCGATCTTTTCGTAGGCGTTTGCCCCCGATACAATCGGGGGATCGAATTGATTATAGAAACATGAGTTTAATTAGTCGATTTATTAGTGAACAAGGAAAGATATTATCTAGGCGGGTGAATAGATTGACCTTAAAACAACAACGATTAATTACTATTGCTATAAAACAAGCTCGTATTTTATCTTTGTTACCTTTTCTTAATAATGAAAAACAATTTGAAAGAAGCGAGTCGACTCCTATAACTACAGGTCTTAGAATTAAAAATAAATAGGCTGGCTTGCTCTTCAATTGAATCAAAATAAAACTGAAATCCGGCTTCAAATGCGAATTGACGTTTTGTTCAAAAAATTTAAAAATTAAGATTTTAGTCTTGTGTCGTAAGAAAAAACTAATTTGGGAAGAAGAATAAATATTTTTTTATTCAATGTGTTTGTTCATTGTGACCACTTTATCATATCCTCTTTTATCCTACTAATTTCTACTCTACCTTCCCCAATTCACGCGCCAAGTAACTCTATTAAAACATTACAATGGATTCCTTCCAATCTTATTATTTTAAGATCTCATTGGAAATCATATAAATACAATTCCTATTTAATATAGATATTTGTGCAAGTATTTTACGGTTAAGAAGCAACTGCTCCGTGTACAGATTATGTATTAATCTACTATAACTATAGTATAGTTTATTCGCTCGGATTACTGCATTTATCCGCGTGATCCACAAACGACGAAAATCTCTCTTTTGCCTACCTCTATCTTGATGAGCCGAAACCAAAGCTCTTATTTTCTGTTGAGTAATGGTTCGAGAAAGTCTTGAATGAGCCCCTCGAAAACTTGATGCAAATAAACGAATTTTGGTTCTACGTCTTCGAGCTATATATCCTCGTTTAATTCTAGTCATTGAATAAATAAATGAAACTTTGATGAATAACTAATTGATTTCTTTTCTTTCAGTTATTTCCTTTCCTAGTCTGTTAATAACAAAACGGATTCTTCCAATGTATAAAATAAAAACTCCAATGGCTTTTGCTACTATAACCTTCCCGACCACGATTTTTTTTTTTTTTATAGGCTTCTCAGTTCGAAATTTTTTTTATAGGCTTCTCAGTTCGAAATAAGAATAATATATTATATTGATACTGGGTATCAAAAAATAAAAATAGAGAAATAAAGTAGTAAATAGAAATAGGTATAGTGGTTTACATCGTTTCTATGGTTGCTTCTTAAACGGTGAGGTCCTCTCTATACACCGGAGCCTCCTCCCTCATTTCATTTAATCAATGGTATTGTTAACTTGTACAGTTCACACTCTTTGGCTCTACCCATCATTATCAATTAATAGGTCTTTCACAACGAGACCCACCTATAACAGTAACGGTATTTTATTTATTTAATTATGAAGATTTGCTGAGTAGCTGACCTTGTTAGTCCGTTCTTGCAGGAGTTAAGGGAAGGGCATAATCTTTCTCCTTTTTAAATAGAATTTCCCTGCTTAATGAATACCATTTGATACCAATAGGTAATTCTTTCTCATCTTAAATTAAAAACAAAAACGTAATTGATTGGATTTGTACTAATTTCAACCATAAATTAATTTGATAACACAATAGAAGGATATGATATATCTTTTTTAGATTTTTAGATATTTTTAGTGAATGGTCTTCTTCCATTCTATCCTATTTATTGTTACTGATCATTTATACTCGATCAATTCTTTTTTTTGCCTAGTCCATGATCTGACCGAGTCGCACATACACCCTAGTACATGTTCCTCGTCGCTGAGGACATCCTCCAAGAGCGGGGGATTTCGTGACATTTTTGATTGGCTGTCGTGTGTTTCTAATAAGTTGTTTAATAGTTGGCATGTTGAATCATATACATAATGGGATGGTTTAGATCGATCCTAACCGGAGAATTATGAATCGTTTTTTTTTTTTTTAATGTATTGATAGAATATCCTATTAAATCTGTTAAGAAGATAAAATATGCAAATTGCATACTTGCGTGAAATCCCTCTTATTTTTTATTCAACCGCTACAAGATCAATAAGTCCGTGAGCTTGGGCTTCTGTTGCTGACATAAAAACATCTCTTTCCATGTCTTCGGAAACAACCCATAAGGGTTTGCCCGTTCTTTGTACATAAACCTTTGTGAGGGTTTCGCGCAGCTTCAGTAGTTCTTCCGTTTCCAGGATAAATTCGCCCGTCCGTGCCTCATAAAAAGAAGTAGAAGGTTGATGGATCATTACCCTGATGAAATAACATAATAAATTATTATTCTATCTCGCACGATCAAAGGCGAAAATAAAAAAAAAAAGTATAGAATTGAACAACCGTACAGGCATCTTTTGCACGTTGCATACGGCTCCTACAATGGAATTCACTTTATATACATATACCTTTTTATTTTACATTGAACAAATATAAAATAAATTAGAGGGTCTATCATATTCACATAGGTAAATGATCCAATAACCACCCTTCCTTTTGGGATAGTTAAAAAAATACTACGATGGTTCCGTTGCTTTATATATTAATTTCAATTTTGTGTGTTATTTAGCAATCCCAAAGTTTTTTTTTAGTATTCTTTCAGAATAATAGATATATATTGTTAAGAGTTTTTTGGTGTGAAAACTAAAAAGTTTGTGACGCTGAAATGGGTCTCCTGATCTATCAGATAAAATAGGAAATACCCTTTATTTCATACTACTCTTTCGATAAATAATTTAACAATTTTGGAAAAAAAAATTTCCTATCGAATTCTAAGTGCCATGCTATTATTACTTAATATTCATATTTCATATATCGCGAAGGCATAGTCTTGTCTTCTTTTTTCTCTCAAATCAAATAAAAAACTCATTGGCGCCAAGCGTGAGGGAATGCTAGACGTTTGGTAATTTCTCCTCCGACCAGAATAAAGGATCCCATTGAAGCGGCTAATCCCATGCATATTGTTTGTACGTCTGGTTGTACAAATTGCATAGTATCAAAAATACCTAATCCAGGTATTACCCATCCGCCGGGAGAGTTTATAAACAAATACAGATCTGGGGTATCATCCTCTATACTGAGATATATCATAAGACCAATAAGTTGATTCGAGATCTCGTCATCAACCTCTTGGCCTAAAAAAAGTAATCTTTCGCGATAAAGTCGGTTGAGTGGGATAAAATCGTATCCCTTGCGGAACCGTACATGCATCTTTTAACGCATACGGTTCAATCCAAATCGCGAAAAAAAAAAATAATCAATGTGTAGATTCGAGTTTTTTTCTTTATTATTTATAATAAAGAAAAAAAATTCAATAAACTTAACTTATTGGACTAACTTTTCATTGATGTATTCTTTCATCGGAATTCAATCCAAATCACGATGTAATTGTCTTGTTCCTCAATGGTCTTCTTGAATTCTTTTAGGTTTATGCTCTACTCCGAGTAAATATCTGATCGGTTTTGATTTGCATATATAGGACAAATGTCCGAATACTACGTCTTTTTGCTACGACTTCGTTTTCGTTTTTTTTTTTTTCAATTTATTTATGTCTCCCGCCAAATATGAAATATTCAATGCATTCATCATATTTCTCAATTTATTAATTATTAACAGTTTGAGATCACTTCTATATTATTTCTATTTATTTTTTTATTATAAATTAAATATTATATAATATTAAATAGAATATGATATTGTAAGTAGAAATCATAGATCCAATTGGTTTTTTCTAAACGGAGCCTGGATACTTCATTTTATTGTTCGAACCAAGGCAACCCTAAATTATTCTAATTTGTAATATTAATCTGTATATCCCCTAAAAAATAGATTTCATTTTTTTCTTCATTGCATTTCACGCTCCAAATTTTTGATGATTCACTCAATCGGCGAAAGGGAGGATATCTCAATTAGGTAAGAGAACGGGGAAATACCGTATAACCAAATAGATCCGACAAGTCGCACTATACGTCAACCCACGATGCATCTTCGTCTCCAGGATTTCGAAAAGGTACTTGTGGAACACCAATAGGCATTAAATGAAAGAAAAATTAAGTACTATATCTCACTTTGATGTGAAAGCGTAAAAGTATGGTTATTGTCTTAATAATTTTTTATCTTTTATCAGACTTTTTTATCCATAGATTAAAAAAAGAAGTTCAGAATGAATAAAGTAAATTTGTTACAAATAGGTATTTTGTTTGGCGGATGAACAAATCTAGATGCAGTTACTCATATAAAATGCTATCAACGCCCGACCATTGCGTATTGGTACTTATCGGGTGTAGAATAAATCTGCTTCTTTTTGTTTCTACGAACAAAATTGTTCCATTATTATTAAAAGACATTCTTACTAAAAGAATAGAACAAATATTAATCCTTTCCCCGAGATAATCCACTAAAAACGTAAGTTCCGTAGTATAACATTGCAATAAAGTTACATAGCGTCTATTTCTTAATTGAAAAAAAGGGGGTATTTCCATGGGTTTGCCTTGGTATCGTGTTCATACGGTCGTATTGAATGATCCCGGCCGTTTGATTTCTGTCCATATAATGCATACAGCTCTTGTTGCTGGTTGGGCTGGTTCGATGGCTCTATATGAATTAGCTGTTTTTGATCCTTCTGATCCTGTTCTTGATCCAATGTGGAGACAAGGTATGTTCGTTATACCCTTCATGACTCGTTTAGGAATAACCAATTCATGGGGTGGTTGGAGTATCACAGGGGGGACTCTAACGAATCCGGGGGTTTGGAGTTACGAAGGTGTGGCTGGTGCACATATTGTGTTTTCTGGCTTGTGCTTTTTAGCAGCTATCTGGCATTGGGTATATTGGGATCTAGAAATATTTTGTGATGAACGTACAGGAAAACCCTCTTTGGATTTGCCCAAGATCTTTGGAATTCATTTATTTCTCTCAGGGGTGGCTTGCTTTGGTTTTGGCGCATTTCATGTAACAGGATTGTATGGTCCCGGAATATGGATATCCGATCCTTATGGACTAACGGGAAGGGTACAAGCTGTAAATCCAGCATGGGGTGTGGAAGGCTTTGATCCTTTTGTTCCTGGAGGAATAGCCTCTCATCATATTGCAGCAGGAACTTTGGGCATATTGGCGGGTCTATTCCATCTTAGTGTCCGTCCGCCGCAACGTCTATACAAAGGATTACGCATGGGAAATATTGAAACTGTCCTTTCCAGTAGTATCGCTGCTGTCTTTTTTGCAGCTTTTGTAGTTGCTGGAACTATGTGGTATGGTTCAGCAACTACCCCGATTGAATTATTTGGTCCCACTCGTTATCAATGGGATCAAGGATACTTTCAACAAGAAATTTATCGAAGAGTTAGTGCTGGGCTAGCAGAAAATCAAAGTTTATCTGAAGCTTGGTCTAAAATTCCTGAAAAATTGGCTTTTTATGATTACATCGGGAATAATCCGGCAAAAGGGGGATTATTCAGAGCGGGTTCAATGGACAATGGGGATGGAATAGCTGTCGGTTGGTTAGGACACCCTATCTTTAGAGATAAAGAAGGGCGTGAACTTTTTGTACGTCGTATGCCTACTTTTTTTGAAACATTTCCGGTTGTTTTGTTAGACGGAGACGGAATTGTTAGAGCCGATGTTCCTTTTAGAAGGGCAGAATCGAAATATAGTGTCGAACAAGTGGGTGTAACTGTTGAGTTCTATGGCGGTGAACTCAATGGAGTTAGTTATAGTGATCCTGCTACTGTGAAAAAATATGCTAGACGTGCTCAATTGGGTGAAATTTTTGAATTAGATCGTGCTACTTTGAAATCCGATGGTGTTTTTCGTAGCAGTCCGAGAGGTTGGTTTACTTTTGGACATGCTTCATTTGCTCTGCTTTTCTTCTTCGGACACATTTGGCATGGCGCTAGAACCTTGTTCAGGGATGTTTTTGCTGGTATTGACCCAGATTTGGATGCTCAAGTCGAATTTGGAGCATTCCAAAAACTTGGAGATCCAACTACAAGAAGACAGGTAATCTGATACAATATATATCTTTTTTTTTTCTTTAGTTTTGTGATTTGATATAGGATACCGGATAAATCTTACGTTGAATCGATGTTTTTTCTTTAACTCTTGCCTTGCTCTTTCTTTATCCGGTAGACAATCTCAAATAAACAGGTATGGAAGTTATAATTGTAAACCACGATCGAATCTATGGAAGCTTTGGTTTATACATTCCTCTTAGTCTCAACTCTAGGAATAATTTTTTTCGCTATCTTTTTTAGAGAACCGCCTAAAGTTCCAATTAAAAAGACGAAATGATTTTTCAGTATCTCAATTTAAAGTAATGAGCCTTCCAGTATTGGGAGGCTCATTA